GAACATATCTAATTTAGCTCTTTTATGCTTACTATAACTAGTTATTTCGGTTTTCTACTGGCTGCTTTAACTATAACCCCAGCTCTATTCATTGGTTTAAACAAGATACGACTTATTTGAAATAAATTCAATGAAAAAAAATTGATAAAAACGAATATTTCTCTGATATTTTTGGTATTCTATGGTTCTTTTACACATCAATTGTCAATTCTTGGTTATTGAGATTCATGGATAATTCAGATTATTATTTAAAAATGTATCTTACCTCTTTTTTTATCCCCTTAAACAAACCGAAATGATTGAAGTTTTTCTATTTGGAATCGTCTTAGGTCTAATTCCTATTACTTTAGCAGGATTATTCGTAACCGCATATTTACAATACAGACGCGGTGATCAGTTAGATCTTTGATTGAGTAATATTTATTTCTTTTTTATTGACCTCCTTCCCGCAGGAGGTCCAATGCAAGTTGCAATTCCACTTTTTTTTGTTCAAATATTTTATTGTGATTCGACATTAAATAAACTGACTCACGCTCTGTAGGATTTGAACCCACGACATCGGGTTTTGGAGACCCGCGTTCTACCGAACTGAACTAAGAGCGCTTTCTTATGCTTATGACAAGGGATACAACTGTACTGTAAAGAAAAATTATTTTTCTACCCCAATGTATCTTGCATACATACATATAGTATAAAAAACGGAAAATTATGTACAATTTGAATCGCTCTCAATTAATCTTCGTTACTGTCCATAGAAGAAGTGATAGGTAGGGATGACAGGATTTGAACCCGTGACATTTTGTACCCAAAACAAACGCGCTACCAAGCTGCGCTACATCCCTTTTTTTTTTTCAAATTGTTGTGCAGTCTCATTCTACAAAATACCTGTGTTGTTTTCCATATCTTCGTTTTTTCCTCCATCTATATACAATTTTCTTATCATTTCTTCTCTTTCTTTTGGTTTCATATAAGAAAATCTTATACATATCATAAATATAAGAATTATATACATCTGAAACCTAACGTATAAAAAAGTTTTATCAGTAATGTTCAGGAACAGGGGATTAGATGAAAATCTCATCTATTGATTCATTGTACATATCTATTTTATTTTAGCATTTAGTTCGGAATTCTGTGTAAAATAAATACAAATGATCTTGAACTACAACATCTGACCATATACACATATGTATTACAATCCATAGGAAAGGAGGATTTTCAATGCGAGATATAAAAACATATCTCTCCGTAGCACCTGTGCTAAGTACTCTATGGTTTGGGTCTTTAGCAGGCCTATTGATAGAGATTAATCGTTTATTCCCGGATGCCTTGTCATTCCCATTTTTTTGATTCTAGTTATTGATATGTGAAGAAATGAATAAAATTAGAGATACAATTCTACATGACTCAAATTTCGAATTTCCTCCCTCCTTTTTCAGTTCTTTCATTTCAGTTCTTTAGCTTTAGAATAGGGAGAAAAGAAAAAAAGTGTATGGAATCTCAACAAAAATGTGATAGATCAAGGATCGAATTCAATTTGGAAGACCTAAAATTTAAATGTGGATCCAGTCTAGGGAGGGTTCCGCTAAATCATAGCATAGAAAGAAGATACTTAAATTAAATAAAAATAATAATTTAGTGGATTTAGGATAGGAACAATTGATAGTTAGAAAGAAATTGTATTTCTTAATTATTACTTCATAAAATTATTATTTTATTACTCTATATCTATATATCTATAAAATATAAAAGTAAAAATTTTACTTAATCTTAATTACATTACATTAATATTAATTATTAATTTAATAAATAAGAATTTAATGATAATTGCAACGAAATTTTTAGAAAATTAGATTTCTAGTTAGTCACTTTTATTTAATTTATTTTTGTTTTCTTCTTCTTCAGCTCAGATCGAAAATATAAGAAGTTAAGCCGATACAAAATGAAAAGGGGGTTTATGGCTAAGGGTAAGGATGTAAGAGTTATAGTTATTTTAGAATGTACCAGTTGTGCCCGAAATGATGTCAATAAGGAATCGCCGGGTATTTCTAGATATATTACTCAAAAGAATCGACACAATATGCCTGGTCGATTAGAATTGAGAAAATTTTGTCGCTATTGTCACAAGCATACAATTCATGGGGAAATCAAGAAATAGATTGAACGGAATACATATGTGTTCTTTTCAAGTCAAATCAAAGAAGAAAAAGAGCTTAACATATATTGAATTTTCATTTTTAATATAGAATATGAATAATGTGTATACATTATGCATACAAATCAAAGCCTATTTTGGTAGGATCTGAAGTAAATAAAATAAAGAAATAGAATTTTAGAGATAAGGAATAAACCATGGATAAATCCAAGCAATCTTTTCGTAAATCCAAGCAATCTTTTCGCAAATCCAAACGATCTTTTCGTAGGCGTTTGCCCCAAATTAGATCGGGGGATCGAATCGATTATAGAAACATGAGTTTAATTAGTCGATTTATTAGTGAACAAGGGAAAATATTATCTAGACGAGTGAATAGATTGACTTTGAAACAACAACGATTAATTACTATTGCTATAAAACAAGCCCGTATTTTATCTTTGTTACCCTTTCTTAATAATGAGAGACTATTTAAGAATAAGAAATCGGAGTCGATCCCCCGAACTAGAACTACTCGTCCTAGAAAAAAAAAATAGACATACTCCTCAATTGACTACAAACTCCAATTGTAACTCAAGCTCAGATGTGTTTTTTGTTCGAAAAAGCCTAGAATCTAGAAGAAGAAGAGTGGGCTCCAGTGTTAAAAGAAAAAAAAATGGGAATTTTTTTTTGAAACATGTTCGTTCATTCCTATTACTTATCTTTTTTTTTAAGTGATTTTTATTCTATCTTCCCGGAGAAGTCACTCCGGGGAATTCTGTTTCGTTTCAATCATTCCTTTACTGTACATGACTTTATAATCTACTTTATTTGAATTTGATTTGATGATCTTGTTGGAAATCATGTAAAGACAATTCTTATTTGATATAGCTATTTGTGCAGGTATTTTACGATTAAGAAGCAATTGCTTCTTGTACAGATTATGTATTAATCTACTATAACTATACAATACCGAGCTTTCGCGAGTTATTGCATTTATCCGAGTGATCCACAAACGACGAAAATCCCTCTTTTGCCTGCCTCTATCTCGATGAGAGGAAGCCAAAGCTCTAATTTTTTGTTGAGTAATCGTTCGAATAAGGCTCGAATGAGCCCCTCTAAAGGTTGATGCAAAAAAACGAATTTTTGTTCGACGTCTACGAGCTATATATCCCCGCCTAACTCTGGTCATTGAATCAAATTAAACCTTAATGAATAACTAATTGATTTCTATTCTTTCAGCCATCCTTTTACCCCCCCCCCCTGGTCGATGAATAACAAAACGGATTATTCCGATATATAAAATATGAATTCGAATGGCTTTTGCTACTATAACCTTCCTTACCACCATTTTTTATTCCTTTCAGGCATTTCACCTGAAAATAAAAAATTCTAATGATACTAAAGTGGGTTCCTTCGTTTCTATGGTTATTTCTTAAACGGCGAGGTCCTCTCTATACACCGGAGCCTCTTCTTTCATTTAATCAAATGGTATTGTGAACTTGTATAGTTCACACTCTTTGGCTCTACCCATCAATTATCAATTATAGAGTAATAGCTCTTTTCACAATAAGAGCTATCTATACAGTAACGGCATTTAATTAGGAAAGTTGGCTAGGTAGCTGACCCTCTTAGTCCGTTCTTTTAACAATGGGAGCATAATCTTTTTGCTTCTTATGATACTATTTCCTCCGCTTAATGGATAACTATTTGCTACCAATGGGGAATTCTTTTTCATCTCAAATTTAGGTGATTGGATTTACACCAATGGAAACCATAAATTCCATACACAATACACAATATAGATATATGAAAAATCCTTTCCATTTACCCTATTCATTGGTGCTGTTCAGTAATACTGGAAAAATTTTCCCATTTCATTTGTATTTGTTCGAACTCATGATCTGAACGAGTCGCACATACACCCTAGTACATGTTCCTCGACGCTGAGGACATTCTCTAAGAGCGGGAGATTTCGTAACATTTCTTATTGGCTGTCTTGCATTTCTAATAAGTTGTTTAATAGTTGGCATGTTGTATATATATATATACGTTGTATATATAATTAGAAATTAGAATGGAATGGGTTGGTTTAGATCGATCTTAACCTGAAAATTAATCTGATAATTAATGATTATCCATTTTTTCTATTCAATATAGAATCACAGAAAATTCAATTACGGTTTGAAATAGATTTACAATAAAAAATCCTCGAAATCCTCAGGATCCGCCCCTACAAGATCAACAATGCCATGAGCTTGGGCTTCTGTTGCTGACATAAAAATATCTCTTTCCATGTCTTGGGCTACAACCCAAAGAGGCATACCTGTTCTTTGTACATAAACCTTTGTTAGGGTTTCGCGAAGTTTCACTATCTGTCTCGTTTCCCTGAAAAAGTCCCCTGATCTTCCGTCATAAAAAGAACTAGCAGGTTGATGAATCATAATCCTAACCTAATGTTATTGATATAATGGGTTCTTCTATCTCGCATGATTGGGCTAAATTAAAGGATAAAAAAAGAAAAAGAAGAAAATGGAATTGAACAACCGTACAGGCATTTCTATGTTGCATACGGCTCTGCAATGGAATTTACTTTATTCTTCTCTTCTATTCTATCGAAGAAATAGAATTTATCTGATTCAGATCGTTGAATTATCCATTTACCACTCTTCCTTTCGTAGGAGTAAAAAATACTATGATGGTTCTGTTGCTTTATATAGATATCTTATCTATGATTTAGCAATCCCAAAGTTCCCTTCTGATACGATCAAATAAGGAAAATTTATTTTTTTTCGTACTCTTTCATAAGATAATATCAAAAAGAGACTTATGGTGTGGAAGAAAAAAAGTTTGTGACGCTGAAATGTACTCCCGACACATAAAATTAACAAATCGGAAATACCCTTTGTTTCATACTACTATCTCGATACAAAATCTCATGTTATGAAAAAACATAAAATAATGATGGTTTGTTTAGATCGAACTTGAAGTGCCATGCTATTATTACTTATTATTCATATTCAATACGGCGAAGGCATAGTGTTTCTTTTTTTTTTTCAAATAAAAACTCATTGGCGCCAAGCGTGAGGGAATGCTAGACGTTTGGTAATTTCTCCTCCGACCAAGATGAAAGATGCCATTGAAGCGGCTATTCCCATGCATATTGTATGCACGTCGGGCGTCACAAATTGCATAGTATCAAAAATAGCTATTCCTGATATTACCCATCCGCCGGGAGAGTTTATAAATAAATAAAGATCCCTAGTCTGATCTTCTATACTGAGATATACCATGAGACCAACAATAGTATTCGAGATCTCTTCCTTGACCTCTTGTCCTAAAAAAAGTAATCTTTCTCGATAAAGTCGGTTGATTAGGACAAAATCCTATCCTTTAGTCCTTTAGGAGCCGTACACGCACCTTTGGATGCATACGGTTCAAAATAAAAATGAAATGGAGAAAAAAGAATCAATGTGTCGATTCTTGTTCTATTTCTTTTTTCTTTAATAGGTTTTTCTAAAAAAAAACCTTCCATTTTTCAAAAAACATGAGATGTGTTCTCGATTCCTTACCTATAAAATAAAAAAAAAAAGAATTTATTGAACTTATTGAAATTGAACTAATCTCTCTCATTGATGTATTATTTCATCGATATTCAAATCACGATGCAATTTTCTTGTTCCTGAATGGGCCTCCTTTTCAATTCTTTTAGGTTCATGTTCTACTCCGGGAAAAGATCTGTCCGAATTTTATTTGCACATATAGGGCAAATAATCTAAGTACCACTTCTTTTTTTTTTCAATTCGTTTCATTCATGTCTTTTCCAAACTAAACTATTTGATGTATTCATCATGCTATTTTGTTGGTTATTGGTTGGACGTTTGAAATCACTCTTATAGTAACTCATCTTACTTATAGTAATTTATATAGTAAGGATAAGAATCTTTTATAATACAAGTAATAATCATACATATATTACCAATTTGGTATTTTCTGAACGGAGCCTGGATACTTTATTTTGATTTTTCCAAGTGAACCATAAATCCTCCTAATTGATAATATGGATCCCAAAATGCAAATATAAATAAATTGATCTAATTGCACTTCACGCTCCGAATGATTGATGCTTCCCTCAATACAATATTTCTTGGGCGAAACAGAGGATATCTCGATCGGGGGAGAAAACGGGTAAATTCCATATGACTCAATATGTCTGACAAGTCGCACTATAACTCAACCCAAGTTGCATCTTCCTCTCCGGGATTCCGAAAAGGTACTTTTGGAACACCAACGGGCATTAATTTAAAGACAAAATGGAGTACTATACTTCGCGTTAATATGGAAACGTAACAATGGCTTTATCGTCTTTATCCCTTTTTTCTCTTTATTGTATTTTAAGATTTTTATACATAGATTGAAAGGTTTATAGAGTAAGACAGAATGAATAAAGAAAGAGAAAATTTAACTAACGTATCAATCGTTGGAATGATAAACGAGTATCTATGTATTTGTTTCCCGAAAGTAGGAGTAATCCTCCCATTGCGTATTGGTACTTATCGGGTATAGAATAGATCCGCTTCTCTTTGTTCTTACGAACAGAATTGTTCCCTTATTTTCAATGGAACGGAATAAATATTAACCTTTTCTCATACAGAATCTACGGAAAAGTTAGATACATAGTATAGTTTTTTCCAATTCCAATGCGATAAAATAAAGTGACATAGTGTCTAGTTTTTTTTTTGATAAAGGGGTATTTCCATGGGTTTGCCTTGGTATCGTGTTCATACTGTCGTATTGAATGATCCTGGTCGATTACTTTCGGTTCATATAATGCATACAGCCCTAGTTGCTGGTTGGGCCGGTTCGATGGCTTTATACGAATTAGCGGTTTTTGATCCCTCTGACCCCGCTCTTGATCCAATGTGGAGACAAGGTATGTTCGTTATACCCTTCATGACTCGTTTAGGAATAACCAATTCGTGGGGTGGTTGGAGTATTTCAGGGGGAACTATAACGAATCCAGGTATTTGGAGTTATGAAGGTGTGGCAGGGGCACATATTGTGTTTTCTGGTTTGTGCTTCTTGGCAGCTATCTGGCATTGGGTGTATTGGGACCTAGAAATATTCTGCGACGAACGTACGGGCAAACCTTCTTTGGATTTGCCTAAGATTTTTGGAATTCATTTATTTCTCTCAGGGTTGGCTTGCTTTGGTTTTGGCGCATTTCATGTAACAGGTTTGTATGGTCCTGGAATATGGGTGTCCGATCCTTATGGACTAACCGGAAAAGTACAACCTGTAAGTCCAGCATGGGGCGCGGAAGGCTTTGATCCTTTTGTTCCCGGAGGAATTGCCTCTCACCATATTGCAGCGGGTACATTGGGCATATTAGCGGGCTTATTCCATCTTAGTGTCCGTCCGCCTCAACGTCTATACAAAGGATTGCGTATGGGCAATATTGAAACTGTACTTTCCAGTAGTATCGCTGCTGTTTTTTTTGCAGCTTTCGTTGTTGCTGGAACTATGTGGTATGGTTCAGCAACAACTCCAATCGAATTATTTGGTCCCACTCGTTATCAGTGGGATCAAGGATACTTTCAGCAAGAAATATACCGAAGAGTTAGCGCCGGACTAGACGAAAATCTAAGTTTATCAGAAGCTTGGTCTAAAATTCCCGAAAAATTAGCTTTTTATGATTACATTGGTAATAATCCGGCAAAAGGGGGATTATTCAGAGCAGGGTCAATGGATAACGGGGATGGAATAGCTGTTGGATGGTTAGGGCACCCTGTCTTTAGAGATAAAGAAGGGCGCGAGCTTTTTGTACGTCGTATGCCTACTTTTTTTGAAACATTTCCGGTGGTTTTGGTGGATGGAGACGGAATTGTGAGAGCCGATGTTCCTTTTAGGAGAGCAGAATCAAAGTATAGTGTTGAACAAGTAGGTGTAACTGTTGAGTTCTATGGTGGCGAACTCAATGGAGTCAGTTATAGTGATCCTGTTACTGTTAAAAAATATGCTAGACGTGCCCAATTAGGTGAAATTTTTGAATTAGATCGGGCTACTTTGAAATCTGATGGCGTTTTTCGTAGCAGTCCAAGAGGTTGGTTCACTTTTGGTCATGCTACGTTTGCTTTGCTATTCTTTTTCGGACACATTTGGCATGGCGCTAGAACCTTGTTCAGAGATGTTTTTGCTGGTATTGATCCAGATTTGGATGCTCAAGTGGAATTTGGAACATTCCAAAAAATAGGAGATCCAACTACAAGGAGACAAGTAGTCTGATACAAGATTGCTCTGGTATCTTTCGCCTCTTTTTTTTTATTTGACATAGGGTTAGAGTACTTAAGAAATCTCGACTTGAATCACTATCTTTTCTTTTCCTTTTCTTTATCTTTATATTTTATACTATATGGTAAATGATGCCAAATGAATAGGTGTGGAAGCTATAATTGTAAACCACGATCGAATCTATGGAAGCATTGGTTTATACATTCCTTTTAGTCTCTACGTTAGGGATCATTTTTTTCGCTATCTTTTTTCGAGAACCACCTAAGGTTCCAACTAAAAAAGTAAAATAATTTTTCATTATTTCAATTGAAGTAATGAGTCTCCCTATATGGGAGACTCATTACTTCAACTAGTCCCCGTGTTCTTCGAATGGATCTCTTAGTTGTTGAGAGGGTTGCCCAAAAGCGGTATATAAGGCGTACCCAGTAAAGCTTACAAGTAAACCAGATATAAAGATGGCGATTAGGGTTGCTATTTCCATTTTTAGACAATTTCAAGATCACAATACGATGGATCTATAATAAGATCGTTTATTTACAACTACAACGAAATAGCATACAAAGTCAACAGATCTCAATCAATGATTAAATAAATAGGATTTATGGCTACACAAACCGTTGAGGATAGTTCTAGATCTGGGCCAAGACGAACTACCGTAGGGAATTTATTGAAACCACTGAATTCAGAATATGGTAAAGTAGCTCCGGGCTGGGGGACTACACCACTAATGGGGGTCGCTATGGCCCTATTTGCAGTATTTCTATCTATTATTTTGGAAATTTATAATTCTTCCGTTTTACTGGATGGAATTGCAATGAGTTAACTTTAATAAGAACTATGAAGTACTAGTTAAAAAAAAAAATGACTTCACTTAAACTGAAAACTTTGATTTCTAGACCATTCTGGTAGTTCGACCGTGGAATTTATTTGTTTCGGTATCTCCGGAATATGAGTGTGTGACTTGTTATAATTGATCCTATTAATAATACAGAGAATAGTTCTGTCATCTCTATCAAGATAAGTCTATTTCGTCGGATAATTATTCTAGTATCTGGAACACGAAATCCATGTAATATAGAATAGATCAAGAAAAGAAATACGAAAACTATGATTCATAACTAATATTCGGACCTCGAAACCGGAATCCAAAAATTTCAAATAAATATTTCCTAAATAAAAATCAAACGATTTTTATTCTTTCAGACTTACTTTTTTTTACCGAAGGACAACTCTTTTTCTAGATTTTGTTGAGTCATAACATTCATTGAATAAGTGATTATGAAAGTGTTCTTACTCAGAGAACCCTTGAGTTTAGCTTGGCTTGAGGCTTGGCTTTATTAAATCATCGTGGTTCTAGTATGAATCTGGAGTTTCAATTGATTCATGGGATCTCAACAAGTGAATTCCTATACCTATTATATAGATAATATATATAGTTAAAATAGTTAAAAAAGATAAATAACTAAATAACATAGTTAAATAAGAGTCAATACACATTACAAAAAAAAACAAGAAAAAAAATAACAAATAAAAAATAAATAGGAAAGAGAAGATTCAAGAGGCCTGTAATAATCAACA